TACATATTTTCCCTCTTATTTATCCTAAAGATTCTCTAATAATAATTATATATTTTGCCTCTTATTTATCCTAATATAGAATATATAGATTCTAGAATAGAAATAGTCTATACTGTATTCTAGAGTATATATATTCTATATAGAAATATTCTATTCTATATAATATATATAGAATAATATATATATATAAATTAATAGAAATTAATATTTCAAATTAATATTTCAATAAATTAATATTTCAATAATAAAATTATTCTATTGTTTCTATTTTTTCGATTATCTATTATTTATATTAATAATAAATATTAATATAATTAATAGATAATTATTAATAATCTATTTAATAATATTCAAAATAATATAACAAAAAAATAGAATAAAACAATAGAAATTTAATATATAAATATTCGAATTCTAATAGAAAAAAATAGAAATGCATATAGAAATCGAAAATATATAATATAGAATAATAGAATAATTCAAAAATAGAGAATATTAGAATTATAGAATATTCTATTATAAATATATTATAAATATATAATATAATAAAATAATATATAATTTAAGTAATTAAGAATTATAGAATAGAATATTCTAATATAAAAAAAATAATAGAAACCAATATTATATTCTAATCGAAATAGAATAATATACAAATAAAAATTCGAACGAATTAGAAAATTAGCAGAATAAATAACAATAATAATTAGAAGAAAAAAAATAGGTACAAATATTAAATTGAGGTGCCCCATTCTAGAGAGATGGCTGAGTGGACTAAAGCGTCGGATTGCTAATCCGTTGTACGAATTATTCGTACCGAGGGTTCGAATCCCTCTCTTTCCGGTTCCAGTGATGACTTGAATTTTTTTTATATTTTCTTTCAAATTTCTAAAATCTTTTTGCTTTATTTCTTATTTCAATATTCTATTTCATTTTCTATTTAAACTATTTAAATAAATTAATAATTTGAATATTTCTATTTAATATTCATTTATTATTTATTAATATTTATTTCGAATTTTTTTTATTTCTAATATTTCTTTTTATTTAATATTTTTTTTCTATTTCTAGTTCAAATTCTATTTAAAATATTAATTTAAAACGAAAATCTAGATACAAATCGAGATGTAGAATAGATAAAGACTAGATAAAAAGAAATAACATGCTAAGAACATTTTAAAATCCAGATAAAACCAAGAAACCTTTAGAATTTTTATTCTATTCTTCACGTCCAGGATTACGTCCAGGATCATTAGATAAAAACCCAAAGATGAAGAGAGAAACAAAGAATATAACTACTGTGTAAACAAAGAGTTTAAGAGTAAGCATTAGAAAATCTCCAAGATCTTTTTTGTTTTGGTTTGTAAAAAAAAAAATAGATTCTCTATTTTTATACCACATTTTCTATTTTAACACCAAGAAAGGAAGTTATTTCTAGAAATAGAAATGAATTTCGAAAAATTCATTTGGAATAAGAGTCGAGTCTTTCTTAGAATTTTTTTTCCTAACTACAATTAGGACTCTAATAGAATCTGGAATGAAAAAAAGTTAAGAATGAGAAAGATGAGGGTGATCCAGAATTCTCGCGTTTATACAATAACTTTAATCTTTAATCTTTGAATTAAAGAGCTTAGAGTATAAGACTTATCTGATCTTATCAATTACTAGTACTAGAATTTTTTTCTCGAGTAAATCATGAATTATTGTAGGACAGTATTAAAATCTCATCGAAAACTTACAGCAGCTTGCCAAACAAAGGCTAATAGAAGAAAGAGTAGAGGGATTACTGGCATAACATCTACGATTGGATTCAAAAAAGCGTAGGCTTCAGGCAATTTTGTGAAGAAAAAATTGCTTGAATAAAGGGCAGAATTAAGACAGATACAAATAAAACTAAAACTATTAAGCATAACAAACATTTTGTTCTTGAAGATAATTGTATTTTGATTGATGACTAAGTTATTAATATGTTATTGATATAAAAATGGATCAAAAAAAAAGCAAAAATAAAGTAAGGTAGACCAAAGAACCATTCTTTATTTTTATTATTTTTTTTTTTTATTCAATTATTCAATTTATTGTTATTAAACTCACCCAACCAAAAATCCTTCAATTCTCAAATCAAAAAAGAATAGAGGAAATCATATTTTTATACAATATCTTAATTGAATTATAGATTATGATCAATAAATTCAATTTAATTCTATATCTACACATATGAAAATCCGAACAAGACGGTAATATATTTCCTAGATATTTGGATGGGAATTGACGAAGAACCAATATCAATATTACTTTTTATTAGTGTTAAATCGAAATCTAAATGGGGCGTGGCCAAGTGGTAAGGCAACGGGTTTTGGTCCCGCTATTCGGAGGTTCGAATCCTTCCGTCCCAGATATTCTATATTCGCTATAAGCTAGCAAATAAAAAAAGAATCCTTTCTTGTTTTATTTTTTATTCATCATCCCCTGCAAAATGGGGGGAGTAGATAAGAGTTAATTAATAATTGAAAGAAAATAGCAATGTCAATGCCTGTGACTGCTCAAATTTCATTAATGATTAACAAACAAAGAAAACACATACGCTTTCTATGTATTTCTTTTTTTTTTAACTCAAATCATTTTTTTTGTCTTTGGCTTTAATCAAAAATTCGAAATCTATCTAAGAATTTCGATAAGGTTGTATCCTATGTCATTTTACTTTGACTTTAAAAAAAATTTTAGAAAGAAACTCAAATAAACTACTCATAAAATGAAGAAATGCTTATATGTATGTATTTTGAGCATTTTATTAACACCTTTGCTTTGTTTGCGTTTTTGGAATGTAAAAAAAAATTGCTCATCTCTTAATTTAACTTAGTTAATTTAAATTGCAACATATAAAATAGAATATCCAAAATCAATTCCAATCACAATTCTTTAGTCTATCTGATAAATAAGATGATCTTCTAGTATTTCGATACTGATTTTAGCACTCAGTATGAAAGAATAAAAAAAGAATTTCCAATTTTCCCTACATCAGTCTTTTTTATACACTACTGCACTAAAAAAATTGAATATTTTTTTAACCTATTTATTTGAAATCGTTAATGATTTAATCCGAATCTGAATAGGGTTTTTTTTTTTTTTTTGATATCATTATGATAAAAATATGTTTAAAACAAAAACTTATTCAAATTAATAATATCGAGATAGGCAATTTGTAAATTAAATCTTTTTAATGCTTTTTTAAGAGTCCTTGGGACTCGAACAAATGGGAGATAGGCAAATGCGCCCTCGGTACTCATTTGAAGACTCAAAAAGAACTTATTTCTTGGAATATTCGAATTGTAAATAAAAAAATATTCATACAATAAAATATGGGATTCAATTGAATTCTTTTCTGACACTTTTTCAGAAATTATCCAATAGAAATTCAGACATTCAAATTTTCGATTTCTATGTATCGGTTGAACCAATGACTATTTACGATTCCAGAATCGAATCAATTAGATACTAACTCAAAACTCAAGGAATGGTATAGTAAAACTTCGTTTGAAACGATATGGTAGAAAGCAAGGTGCGACTTGAAGGACATGATCAACTGTGGATTCTTATAGCCATCTTATTATACCCTAATAATATTCAAATTCTATATACCCTGATAATAAATTAAATGATAATAATATTAATTTATTAAAATAAATAAAATACTAAATAAAAAGAAATTTCAAATAATGAAATTGAAATTATTAATAATAAATAAGATTAAGTATATTAATATAATAAATATATATAATATATAATTAGAATATTATTTAATAATATTCTAATTATATGTTTTTAATATTTCGAATATTCTATATTATAACATAACATAATATACCAATAAAATAGATATATATATAGGAGTAGGAATGAGAGTGCTCCTAGCTCGACATCATTTGTTCTGTTGTATTTCTATAGCTTTTTGTTGGGTTATAGTGTAATATAGTACATGATGAAGCTCGAGTAGAAAGTCGTGATTTTTTTGATTAGGTGCAAGAATCTAGGGTTAGTTAGTCCTAATCACTAAGTTGAAAGAACTTCGTAAGTCTATTTTCGATATCGAAATAGAAAGGATCTAATTCGAGCAAATTTCAAATCTAAGAATACGGGGGGGATTCTACCTCTATCCCAACGATCCGTTTATCGAATCCTTGCAATTGATGCTCGATGTCGAAGAGAAGGAAGAGATCTTGGAAAAGTAAGTGGGTTTTTATCATCTTTTTTTTTCTTTATTATCCCCCCTTCTCTTGTTCTATTCATACTCTTTCTATTCATACTCTATTGATACCTTTTTTTCTTTTTGTCCTATTTTTTTCTATTCTTATTTTATTATAGGTGTACAAATAGAACAGCTATGGAAATAGAATGCTAATCTAACTCTAACATAACGACAAAACTGGATATCATAAACATCTATAAATATCTATTTTTTTTTTATGGAATTTCTTTTTTATATCTATTAAACTATTAAAATATATAGATATATATTTTAATATATTCTATATATATATATTTTCTATGTTCGATATATTTGTATATTATTTATTAATTTATTATATAATTTTATATTTAATTTGAATTTTAGTAATTTATTGAATTTCTTTTTATTGAAATTTCATTTCAATTAATTCTTTTGTTTTCTTCAGTGTATCTTTATTTCTCAACTCAATATATTCACATTCATATTGACAAGAGTGTATCAAATAAATATAATCCCATCTGAGGTAATGGGATCTTATCTGTCGATCTATTTATACCTGTTCCATAGATTAATTTGATTTGTTTCTTCATTCAAGCGATGGGTTTCTTGGATTTGTTGTGATACAAAAGTTTTTTTTGATTGAAAAAAATATAGAAATTGAATGTTCTAATGAGAATTCACAGTTATTTAGCCAATTCTATTTTTTTTTATAGAATAGAATTCTAAAAAAGATATATAGAATATATAAGATAGAATGTATATCTTATAATATATACAATAAGATATAATATATAAGTCAAAAATAGAATATATATCTTATAATATATAAGATAGAATATATAAGTCAAAAAGTCTTTGAATAAAAAAAAAATGTATACAATGTATACCTATACTTAGGTATTCTAAGTGAATCTTAGTAGAATACTAAGTCGAATATTAAGTAAGTAGATAATAGAAATAAGAAATTGAAATAATAACTAGAAGAATAAATAGGGTAATAGACGAAGGGTGATCTAAAAAATTTTATGTTATCCATATTTTTTGATCTTTTCTTTTTTTATGTTATGTTCAGGATTGATTAGAAATTTTTCTATTTCATTTCTTTTAATTTCTTGCTAGTTTTATGTTTTGATTGTGTCGTCGAATTCAATACTCTTGCTCTTGATTTTTTTTTATTTCAATTTATTTTGATTTAGTTTGATTCCGATTGTATGGACATAATCGAATTTTTTTTTGCGGGGGGGGGTTGCTAACTCAATGGTAGAGTACTCGGCTTTTAAGTGCGGCTAACATCTTTTATACATTTGTATGAAGAAAGGGATTCGTCCATACCATGGGTATAGTTTGTAAGACCACGACTGATCCTGAAAGGAATGAAGGGAAAAAGCAGCATGTCGTATCAATGGAGAATTCTAAGAATATTTCATTTTTGGCGGATCAGTCCAAACTTTATTTGAATTAACTTTATTTGAATTCTTGGTGCGGAACATAAAAAATGAATTCAAAGTTGGGTCGAGTGAATAAATGGATAGAGTCTTATGGTTCCAATTATAGGGAAACAAAAAAGCAACGAGCTTACATTCTTAATTTGAATGATTATCCGATCTAATTTTACGTTAAAAAAAAATTAGTACCTAATCTGGGTAAAAGCTTTTCTATGAATATGAACAGATTTTATATTTTCTTTTAATGAGTCCTAACTATTAGCTATTCTCCTCTATAAAGCAAGGGGGAGGTGAATGTGTAAAAGAAAGAGTATATTGATAAAGATATTTTTCTTCCAAAATCAAAAGAGCGATTAGTTTGAAAAAATAAAGGATTTGGAATCATCTTTTTCTCCTATAATACAAATAAACATAAACCAATTAGATGGAAAAAACGAGGATGGGGAATCCGCTGATGAGTTTACCTATTCACGAGGTATCTATTCTTTTCTTATTATATAGACTACTTTGATATATTACTTTGTTTTTACTCTATCGCACTATGTATCATCTAATAACCTAAAAAAAATCCTCTATTCTTGCTTCAATCTAATCTAATAGAAAATAAATATGCAAAGATATTTAGACCTAAATAGATCTCGAAAAAAGGACTTCCTATACCCATTTATCTTTCGGGAGTATATTTATACATTTGCTCATGATCATAGTTTAAATAGATCTATTTTGTTGCAAAATGTAGGTTATGACAAAAAATCGAGTTTCGTAATTGTAAAACGTTTAATTACTCGAATCTATGAACAGAATCATTTGATTATTTCTGCTAATGATTCGAACCAAAATCCGTTTTTTAGGTACAACAAGAATTTGTACTATCAAATGGTATCAGAGGGCTTCGCAGTTATTGTGGAAATTCCATTTTCCCGACGATTAATATCTTCTTTAGAAAGGCCAGAGATAGTAAAATCTCATAAATTACGATCAATTCATTCAATATTTCCTTTTTTAGAGGACAAGTTTCCACATTTAAATTATGTGTCAGATGTATTAATACCTTATCCCATCCATCTCGAAAAATTGGTTCAAACCCTTCGTTATTGGGTGAAAGACCCTTCTTCTTTACATTTTTTACGACTCTTTCTTCATCAGTATTGGAATTGGAGCAGTCTTATTATTCCAAAGAAATCAATTTCTTTTTTTCGAAAAAGTAATCCAAGATTTTTCTTGTTCCTATATAATTCTCATATAGATGAATATGAATCCATCTTATTTTTTCTCCGTAATCAGTCCTTTCATTTACGATCAACATTTTCTCGAGTCTTTCTTGAACGAGTTTTTTTCTATGGAAAAATAGAACATTTTGCAGAAGTTTTTGCTAATGATTTTCAGACCATTCTATGGTTGTTCAAGGATCCGTTCATGCATTATGTTAGATATCAAGGAAAATCAATTCTGGCTTTAAAAGATAAAACCTTTCTGATGAAAAAATGGAAATATTACCTTGTCAATTTATGTCAATGTCATTTTTATGTCTGGTTTCAACCAGAAAAGATCCATATAAATTCATTATCAAAAAATTCTATCAACTTTTTGGGCTATCTTTCAAGTGTACAAAAAAATCCTTTGGTAGTACGGAGTCAAATGCTAGAAAATTCATATCTAATAGATAAAGAGAATATTATGAAGAAACTCGATACAATAGTTCCAATTATTCCTTTAATTGGATTATTGGCAAAAACAAAATTTTGTAACGCAGTGGGACATCCTATTAGTAAACCGATCTGGGCTCATTCCTCAGATTCTGATATTATCGACCAATTTGCGCGTATA